TAGAAGAATGGAAAAAGTCCTGTTCTTTCAATAACAAGTATTTTTGAATCAAATAAAATAACTTTTTTTATCTTATCTAATTTGTTGCAACAAAAAATAAAAAATGGCCCGGGACACGGGCCAGGACGCGGAAATAAAAAAAGACTTTTCGGACGAAATGAAAAATAAAAATAAAGAATAGATTAAAAAAAAAATATAGAATTCTAATTTCTAATATTAAAATTAGAATATTCTATTAAAATTCAAATATTAATAATTCTAATAATTAATAGAATAAATTATAATAATTAATAGAATAATATAATATTAATAATATAGTAATTAATTAATTAATAGTAATTAAATAGTACTATAAATACTAAATAATACTAATTAGAATACTAATATATTAAGAGTAATATAATAATAATATAGTAATATAAAGTAATAAAAAAGGTAAAAAAAAAGAAAGTATGGAAGAAGGACTTTTTTTTTCAAGCCCTACTTGTTGTGTATTGTTGTGTAATGTAACATAGGAATTATCTTTTCTCAATTGGGAGAGATGGCTGAGTGGACTAAAGCGTCGGATTGCTAATCCGTTGTACGAGTTATTCGTACCGAGGGTTCGAATCCCTCTCTTTCCGGTTCCGTTGATGACTTGGTATTTTTTTTTTTCAAGTCTTTTTCTTTATTTATTTTCTAATAGTTAAAGATGTAGAATAGATAAAATTCTAAGAACATTTAATAAAAATAAAAATCAAGTAAGGAAAAAGCCTTATTTTTTTTTTATTCTTCACGTCCAGGATTACGCCCTGGATCATTAGATAAAAATCCAAAGATGAAAAGGGAAACAAAGAATATTACTACTGTGTAAACAAAGAGTTTGAGAGTAAGCATTAGACAATCTCCAAGATCTTTTTTTTTGTTTGGAAAAAAAGAAAATAGATTCTCTATTTTTATACCATATATCCTATTTTGACACCAAGAAATGAAGTGGTTTCTAGAAATTTTTCGAAATAGAAAAGCATTTTTCTAAATTCATTTGTAATAAGAGTCGAGTCTTTCGTGCCAAAAATTTTCTTTCATACCGAAAATTAGATATTTCGGGGGGCTCTAACCGAATAGGTTTCTTTTAATAGAATGGAAAAAAGAGGAGCATGGGGTAGGTAATCTATATTTTTCACGTTTATACAATAACTTCAATGTTTGAATCAAGGGCCTATACTATAAAGACTTATCTGATCTTATCAATTATTAGAATTTTTTATCTTGAATAAATCATGAATTATTTTAGGACAGTATTCAAAATCTCATCGAAAACTTACAGCAGCTTGCCAAACAAAGGCTAATAGAAAAAAGAACAGAGGGATTACTGGCATAACATCTACGATTGGATTCAAAAAAGCGTAGGCTTCAGGCAATTTTGTGAAGAAAAAACTGCTTGAATAAAGGGCAAAATTAAGACAGATACAAATCAAATTTAAAATATTAAGCATAACAAACATTTTGTTCTTGAAGATAATTGTATTTTGACTGAGTTATTAATATTCATATAAAAATGGATATAAATTAATATTAATATTAATATAAAATAGAGTTAAGGTAGACAAAAAACTTTAAACTCAGCCAATCAAAAATCCTTCAATTATCAGCTAAAAAAAGAATAAAAGAAATCATATTTTCATACAATATCTTAATGGAATTCTATATTATGATCAATAAATTCAGTTTAATTCTATATCTACACATATCAAAATACGAACAACAAGCTAATCCAGTTCATAGATCTTTTTGGGGACGGGAATTGACAAAGAACCAATACCAATATTAGTTTTATTAGTTTTGAATCAAAATAGAAATGGGGCGTGGCCAAGCGGTAAGGCAACGGGTTTTGGTCCCGCCATTCGGAGGTTCGAATCCTTCCGTCCCAGAGCATATTTATTTTCTATATCAAAATTATATATATCAAAATAAAGATTGTTTTTTTGAACAACAAAAGTAAGACGGGTTTTTCATTATATCTTTATCCTCGGGCTGGTTTAGGGTAAAAAAAAAGGAAATAATGAATTCATCTGAACCTCTTTGGCTTTGTACCTATAAAAAGAGAGTCTAGCATCCAATAAGATGGAATCGTTCTTTATTTGAATTTGATTTCTCGTTCATTATCCCACACCCCATGATATGATCATTTTCAATGTCTGTTCGAATCTCATTAACAAACAAAGAAAATACATATGTTACACATTTCTTTTTCGACCTATTAATTTGTTTTATTTTAAATCATTGATGGTTTAATCTGAATCTGAATATGGGATTTATCTCTTTTATGATGATAAAACGGAGTCCTTACTATAAACTATAAAACGTTATTCAAATAATGATATAATGATATCGAGATAAGTTATTTTTTAATTAAATTCTTTTAATTAAATGATTTTTTATGAGTCCTTGGTACTTGAAGAAGTGTGGGATTCACGACTCGGTCCTATCGAGTCACTTGAAGATGAAGATTCGAAGAGAACTACTTATTTCTTCGTCTTATCTTATTGGTTTGCTAATATTCGTATTGGAAATCAAAAAATATTTATATGATTCAATAAAATATCAATAAAATATGGGGTTAATTTGAATTAATTCTTTTGTTTTCTTCATTGTGTATTTTTTTATTAACAGATTTACATTCATATTGACAACAGTGTATCAAATAAATATAATCCGATCTGGGTAATTAGATCTTATCTGTAGATTTATTTATATCTATTCCAGTGGTTTGGTTTTTTTTTTTTTTTTCTTCATTCAAATGAAATGATAGGTTTATTGGATTTGCTGTGATACAAAAGTCTTTTTTTTGATTCTAAAAAAAAATAGAAATGTATTGAATGTATTGTTATATTAGAAAAATGTATAAAAATGAATATTTCCATTTTTGAAATTATTTTCAATTTTAAATATAAGAATAGATAGCATAAGAGACAAGAGATAATCTATAAATTTTGACTTTATTAAACTTTATCTATACTTTATTTAAATTTAACTTTATCTATTTTTTTATCCGAATCAATTAGAAATTTTTCTATTTCATTTCGTGTTCATTTCTTGTTAGTTTAATGTTTTGATTGTGTCGTATGATTCAATCTCTTTATTTATTCTCTTTGATTTATTTTGATTTTTGATTCCGATTCTATCTACATAACCTAATTATTTGTATTTGGGTTGCTAACTCAATGGTAGAGTACTCGGCTTTTAAGTGCGGCTAACAGCTTTTACACATTTGTACGAAGAAAGGGATTCGTCCATACCATCGGTATTATTTGTAAGACCACGACTGATCCTGAAAGGAATGAATGGAAAAAACAGCATGTCGTATCAATGGAGAATTCTGAGACTATTTGATTCTTACCGGATCGGCTCCAAACAAACCTTGTTTGAATTCTTGGTGCGTAACATAAAAACAAATGAATTCAAATTCAAAGTTGGGGTTGGGTCGAGTTAATAAATGGACAGAGCTCCGCGGCTCCAATTATAGGGAATTATAGGGAAATAAAAAAGCAACGAGCTCCCGTTCTTAATTTGAATGATTTTCCGATCTAATTAGACGTTAAAAATAGATTAGTGCCTAGTGCGGGAAAAGCTTTTTCTTGAGTGGATTTTCGATTTTTTTAATGAGTCCTAACTATTAGCTATTCTCCACTATGAAGGGGAGTTGAATGTGTAGAAGAAAAAGTATATTGATAAAGCAATTTTTTTTTTCCAAAATCAAAAAAGAGTGATTGACTTGAAAAATTAAAGGATTTCTAGTCACCTATTACCCTATAAATGAACATAAACCAATTAGAAATGAACATAAACCAATTAGATGGAAAAAAGAGAGGATAGAGGGTCCGTTGGTGAGTTTAACTATTTCCGAGGTATCTATTCTTTTTATATTATACTATTTTGTTTTTATGGTATCGCACTATGTATCATTTAATAACCCAATAAACTCCCTATCTTTGCTTCAATCAAATCGAATTCAAAATGAAAATAGAGAAATCTCAAAGAAATTTAGAAATAGATAGATCTCGAAAAAATGACTTCCTATACCCACTTATCTTTCGGGAGTATATTTATACATTTGCTCATGATCGTGACTTAAATAGATCTATTTTGTTAGAAAATGTAGGTTATGACAATAAATATAGTTTACTAATCGTAAAACGTTTAATTACTCGAATGTATCAACAGAATCATTTGATTATTTCTGCTAATGATTCTAACCAAAATACATTTTTTAGGTATAACAAAAATTTGTATTTTCAAATGATATCGGAGGGGTTTGCAGTTATTGTGGAAATTCCATTTTCCTTACGATTAGTATCCTCTTTAGAAAGATCAGAAATAGTAAAATCTCATAATTTACGATCAATTCATTCAATATTTCCTTTTTTAGAGGGCAAATTCCCACATTTAAATTATCTGTCAGAGGGACTAATACCGTACCCCATCCATCTAGAAAAATTGGTTCAAATCCTTCGCTATTGGGTGAAAGATCCCTCCTCTTTGCATTTATTACGACTCTTTCTTCACGAGTATTGGAATTTGAACAGTCTTATTATTCCAAAGAAATCTATTTCCTTTTTTGTAAAAAAGAATCAAAGATTCTTCTTGTTCTTATATAATTCTCATGTATATGAATACGAGTCCGTTTTCTTTTTTCTTTGTAAGCAATCCTTTCATTTCCGATTAACATTTTATCAGGTCTTTCTTGAGCGAATATATTTCTATGGAAAAATAGAACATTTTGTAGAAGTCTTTACTAAGGATTGGGGGGACAGCCTATGCTTGCTCAAGGATCCTTTCATACATTATATTAGATATCAAGGAAAATCCATTTTTGTCTCAAAGGATACACCTCTTCTGATGAAAAAATGGAAATATTACCTTGTCAATTTATGTCAATGTCATTTTGATGTGTGCTTTCAACCCCAAAAGATCCATATAAACCCATTTTCATTATACAAGCATTCTTTCGCCTTATTAGG